TTAAGCAGAATCSCTTTCATAAAGTCACTCTACAAATCTTTCATGCAAAATCCCCTCTAAAACAATAGGCATGAAGGAGTGATTAGCTCCACAAATTTCAGAACACTGACCGTAGAACACCCCGGGATATTTTCCCGTAAATGCTAACTGATTTAATCGACCAGGTACAGCGTCAGCCTTGATTCCAAGAGAGGGGACTGTCCACGAGTGAATAACGTCTATTGACGTCACTAGAACACGAATTTCTGTGTCGACAGGGAAAACTACCCGGTTATCCACTTCTAACAAACGAAAATCGCCCAATTCAAGATCAGTTGTCGGAACTATGTATGAGTCAAATTGAATTCCTTCAAAATTGTCATATTCGTAGCTTCAGTACCACTGGTGTCCAACTCTTTTAATAGTTAGTTGGGGATCCCCGACTTCATCTAATAAATATAGCAGCCGTAGAGAGGGGAGTGCTAAAAAAAATAGGATAAAAGCAGGAATAATTGTCCAAACAGTCTCAATTAATTGGCCGTCCCTTGACCTCCGACAAGAATGTTTGTTAAACAAAAATGAAACAGCTGCATACCCAACTAAAGTAATGATTATAACTAAAATTATTATAGCGTGGTCATGAAAATAAATTATTTCTTCTATCAGGGGAGAACTTGCATCCATAAAACCTAATTGCCCTCATCGGCCCATACTAGTCTATTGAGCTCAGTCTAAAGAGCCCTCTTCTCATTCGTAGAACACACCGAATACTAAAATTAACAGAAAAAGCAGGCATCCCAACAAGTTAGTAAAAGTGAAACTAATATACCTAATCGCCAAAATCGGAAACAACAAAACGATTTCCACATCAAAAATAAGAAAAATAATAGCTAGTAAAAAAAATCGCAAAGAAAAAGGAATGCGGGACCTCTTCAGGGGATCAAATCCACACTCAAAGGGTGATTTCTTTTCCCGGTCCCTTAGAGTGTGCTTAGACAGAATGACCCCCAGGGTCATCACAAGTACGGACAAGATACAAGCCACTAAAGATCTTAATAAGGCACTAAACATACTAGTGTTGAGGGAAAAAGTAACCCCGTATTAGTCAACATCAATGACTCCCGATCACACTGGCGCAACACAGTTAATGTCCCTAGGAATTAAATTATTCACCTTAGCAACTTCAGTGCTACACTCTCACAATTTGAGCTACTAGAGACGGGCAAAGTATCCTTAGACATCTTTAGAACCACAACCTAATATTTTTCTTAAACTAACTCGGCCTCTCTTACAGTCACAGGTACAGCAGATGTACTTTCAAGATGAAAAAGTTTGCCGGAATCCAGTGTAGCCATAGAACATTTATTCTGACAGACTTTAAACCGCTGTGTGGTCTAACATATGCGACAGTGCCTCCATGCTGAGTTTGTATATACAGGTATATTCTAAAAAGGGCAGCTAAAAATCTTATGATCCCAATTGGGATCCCATAATAAGCCGAGGATGAGAGACCAGCAGCGTACACAAAAATCTCGCCAACCAGATTAATGCTTGGCGGTGCAGCCATATTTAGTGAGGCAAACATGAACCAAGCAAGTGATAGTACAGGAGAAGATAGAAGTAGCCCCTTGGTTAAATAAAGGCTTCGTGTTCTAGTTTTTTGATACCTGAAATTAGCTAGAGCAAAGAGGGCTGAGGAACAAAACCCGTGCGCTGCTATCAAAAGTAGGGATGCAAATCAGCCCCAACTCGTATCCAGGAAGATTCCGGCAAGAACGAGTCTTATATGCCCAATTGAGGAATAAGCAATTAAAGCCTTTAAGTCCACTTGCCGGAAGCAAACAACCCTAGTAATGACCCCACCAATTAAAGCCAGGACTATAAACAAAATAACTACATTTGAGTATGAGTAATTTGCATACTGGTAGACACGCAGGAGTCCGAAGCCACCAAGCTTTAAAAGAATCGCTGCCAAAACCATCGATCCCGCAACTGGTGCCTCTACATGAGCTTTAGGAAGCCACAGATGTATTCCAAAGACAGGCAACTTTACTATAAAAGCAACAAAAAATGCCAGCGATATTAAAATATTTAAATAAGACTTTGATAGACCTCTGTCTCGGATGCTATGAGCAACAAAGATTTCGCCAGACTTGTTAATTCCCACTATCCAGACGAGAACTAAAAGCAAAGGAAGGGAGGCTCTAAGAGTGTACATTATCATATACATCCCAGCTTGAAGGCGTTCAGGTTGATAGCCTCAGCCCAAGATCAAAACTAGTGTCGGGATCAACGAAGCCTCAAAAAAGAAGTAAAATAGATAAACATTCCTTATTAAAAAAGCATATAGCAATGTGCAGCATAAAACAAGAATGGTTAAGCAGAACACTTTAGTGTTGTTCTTAGTTAGCTGTACTTGCTGGCTAGCAAGTAATATAAGCACTGAAATTCACACTGTAAGGCAAACTAGGACACTAGACAAAGTGTCTCCCCTTAGATACGAGCTAAATAAATCATAACTATATCTCGGAGTATAAATGATTAGAAGGGAGAACAAGACCACTAGACATAAACCCCAGATCCCGCTGTATCAATATATACTTGAATAAACTAGAAAAACCGATAACCCTAATCTAAAAAGTAGCCCTAACATTTATGAGTTGAAAATCTTGCCACGTAGTCATTTCCATGCGCTCGGAGAGCCCTGACTAAGACAGCTAAACCTAATCTAGCCTCACAAGCACTTAAGGTAATAAAAATTAAAACACTATGTGCACTCACAGACCTACTTATAAATGATAATAGAAGGACAAACAAATTTAATATTGCTGCTTCTAGTCTCAGTAAAGCCCCTAACAAGTGCTTGTACTGAAGAGCTAAAGCCAAAATAGACATAGTAAAACCAATCACCGAAATAGCTAAATAAAATATTTCCATATATTTGCAACATAGTTTAACAAGAACTTTGGTCTTGTAAACCAAAAGTAGTCATTTGACTTGTTGTAGTCCTACTAATGAATCGAACATTAACAAATTATTTTCAAGACAATTTTGTGCCCAGCACAATAAGACAACCTATAAACCTAAAATATTATCTCATACCCGCGTCGCAACTGGATTTAACACAAAGTAAAGAAAATATAGCACTGTAAAAACCTGCCCAATGAATTCATAGGGGGGCTCCACAGGACAACTTCCAATCCAAGTTAAAATAAAGAAAGTCCCAATAAAGCATCAGAAAAGAATCTGGCTTACTGGGTAGAATGCAAGAGATCGAAACTTGCATATTCTCGTGTGGGGCAATACAAATAAGATAGCCACAGCTCCTGCTAAGCCAATCACACCCCCTAACTTATTAGGGATTGACCGTAGAATTGCGTAAGCAAATAAAAAATACCATTCTGGCTGAATATGAACAGGAGTAACTAAAGGATTTGCCGGAATAAAGTTTTCGGGATCTCCGAGCGCTTGGGGGAACAAAAGTACTAGGAAAACCAGCAAAGATAACAATGCAACAAAACCAACTAAATCCTTAAAAGTATAATAACTGTGAAAAGGTACTTTTTGGGCATCCCTGTTGATGCCCAGAGGATTGTTAGAGCCGGTTTCATGCAGAAATAATAAATGTAACATTCTTAAAGCTGCCACAGCAAATGGCAAAAGGAAATGAAGAGCAAAGAATCGAGTTAGTGTTGCATTATCTACAGCAAAGCCGCCTCAAACTCACTCCACTAGTATCTTACCCATATAGGGAATACTTCTTAATAAATTGGTAATAACAGTAGCCCCTCAGAACGATATCTGCCCCCAGGGTAAAACATAACCTAGAAATGCAGCCCCCATAACTAGTACTAACAGAATAATGCCGATATTTCAAGTTTCTTGATACAGGTAGGATCCGTAGTAAATGCCTCGACCGGCGTGAAAGTACAAACAGATAAAAAACATAGAGGCGCCATTAGCATGCAAACCCCGCAAAAGCCAGCCGTAGCTTACGTCTCGTGAGATGTGGGCTACAGACGAAAAAGCTAATTCTACGTCTGCCGTGTAGTGCATAGCTAAAAACAATCCGGTTACGATTTGGACTACAAGGCATAGGCCGAGCAAGGATCCAAAATTCCATCACACAGATAAATTACAAGGAGCTGGTAGATCAACTAAAGCATTGTTTCCGATTTTCAGCAATGGATGAGTCTTTCGTAATGACTTTCGCATATTCGTAAGCCCGTAAAGCGGGTCCTCGAAAATAACAAATTTTCACAACTGCTACTAGATTTAAAAGGAGAACTACAGCCAGACTGATTAGGATAGATATATTCCTGTTTGCTGCGAGCTCTAACCCATAGAACTTGAGTTGAAAAGTATTAGAAGAAGTAACTATAGTATTTCTGTCAATAAAATTATTGGAAGTTAGAAGCAATAGCCAAAATGGAAAAGTGTACAACGCCCAATTCCTTGCTGAGCCAAACTTAACATTTGGAATAAGTGCGGCTACATATGCAAACATAACTAATATCCCCCCTACGTAGATTAAAAATAAAATATAGCCGTACCACGAAGAAACTAGAAGTCCGGACAAGATACAAGCCACTAAAGTCAATGATATTAGAACTAAACCAAGAGACAGAGGCTGAATTATTAGCGGCAATAAAAGAGCTAAACACATAAACAAACTAGATAAAAAAACGGCAGTCATGGTTTAACTGCGGAGATCAACTCCGAACTTTAACTTCCAATGCTAGTATTTTCGTCTAAACTACAGTTAAGCTATTTCAAAATAAAATTTAAGCTATTTACTAAAACTAGGGCAGTCAAAGCCGCCGGCAGGAATGCCTTCCAAGTAAGACCCATTAGCAGATCATATCGGAACCGGGGATAGCTTCCCCGAACTCAGATAAAAAGAAAAGCAAAAAAGAGAGTCTCCAGTACTAAAAGAAAGTCACTTCTTATGCTAAAAATACTCCCACCACCAGTAAATAAAAGGGCTGTAAAAAGACTCATAACCAAGATATTTGCATATTCAGCCAGAAAGATCAGCGCAAACCCCGCAGATCCGTACTCGATATTAAATCCAGAAACAAGTTCTCTCTCTCCCCCAGCAAAGTCGAAAGGTGCTCGATTTGTCTCTGCTACACACGTTACGAATCACATACATCCTAGAGGCACTAAAAGAAACGTAAATCAAATAGAAGACTGCACTTCTTTTAACTCAATAAAATTAAAAGATGCCCTAATAAAAAGAGGGAACAAAAGAATTAAAGCTATTCTTACTTCGTACGAAATAGTCTGAGCAATGGCCCGAAGTGCCCCTAATAGCGCGTATTTGGAGTTAGATGCCCAGCCTGCTAATAATGTACCATAAACGTTTATGGCCGATACACATAGGAAAAATAATACCCCTCTCTTGAAATAGCTAACAGCATACAAGCTAGGATACAGTTGTCACAGCAATAAAGCCAGAATAAAGCTTAAAATAGGAGCTGTAGCGTAAACCGAAATGTTAACAACACTAGGAATCACAATTTCTTTAGTTAGCAACTTGGCAGCGTCAGCAAGTGGTTGAGGAATTCCCGTGATACCTACCTTGTTAGGACCCTTTCGACGCTGAATATACCTTAGTCCCTTTCGTTCTAATAAAGTGAAGAAAGCGACAGCAAGCAAAATACAAACATATGTAAATACACAAGAGATTACAGTCAACATTGCAAGAAAAAGAAATATCTTTATATCTAGAGCTTAAATCTAGCGCACTACTCTGCCATCCTTGCAAAGTAAAAGCGAAAACTTTTATATCTAGAGCTTAAATCTAGCGCACTACTCTGCCACTTTAAACAGACAAAATAAAACATTTACCTGCAACGGTCCTTTCGTACTAGCCCCAGGATAAAAATAAAAGATAGAAACTGACCTGGCTCACGCCGGTCTGAACTCAGATCATGTAGGATTTTAATGGTCGAACAGACCAACCATAGGAAGCTGCTGCTCCTCCCGGATACCCTAGTCCAACATCGAGGTCACAAACTCTTCTTTCGATGGGAACTCTCAAGAAGAATTATGCTGTTATCCCTGCGGTAGCTTATTCCCTTTCTCGACATCTATCGGATCAATGTGTTTCTGTCTAAGAAGGGAGCTTTTTATGTCCCTCAGTCGCCCCAACCAAAGCGTTAACAAGGTCTTGACCAGTCCTTATATAGCTAAAGCTCGCCAGGGTCTTCTCGTCTACTAATTTTATTTAAGCTTTTTAACTTAAAGATTAAATTCTGGAAAACTCACAAGAGACAGTCTGTCCTTCGTCAAACCATTCATACCAGTCTATAATTAGTAAACAAATGATTATGCTACCTTTGCACGGTCAGAGTACCGCGGCCATTTAAATGTGAATTCATTGGGCAGGTCCGACTCCCCATTTTTGGCTAATCGGAGAGCCATGTTTTTGCTAAACAGGCGAGAACAATATTTGCCGAGTTCCTTATGTAAGTTTCGATTGTTATTTACGTCTTGTTATATATAAATATATATTTATGTGTTTATAGTACATTGTTATATAATTTAGATATCTTATTTACTCGATACTCATTTTAGCATTATCTTAAAACAATTAAGTTATTGTTTTTATTTCCATTTTGTTTAATTAAATTCATTATTCTTAACTATAAATACTATTATTTATAACAAACTATTTCTTGACTAATTTTAAGCCCAGATATACTGAAGTAGTAAACAAATTTTTTAATAATTAAGCTTAGCCTCAATTATTTAAGGAGTCTGCACTCTCTGAAATTAAACTAAGTAAGTAATTTCAGAGTACATCGAAAGAAAGAAACCCTAGCACTTAAATGCTTTTCTGGAAAAACTAGCTAACCCCTAAACCGGATAAAATATAATTTCAACCTACAGTTCTAGTCAAAATTCTGCTACATTTAGTAACTAGTTACAACTAAAATTGAGACATGTAGGTAGCTCTTCAGGATTCTAGAAGAAGTCTAAACCTCTAACTCTAGCTAAACCATGATACAAAAGGTACGTTATTTTACCACGACTTCTTCCAATTTAATCTTGCTTCCTTTGCAGTACTTGTATTATACAAAATTCTTAGTAATTCAATCTTTATTACTCTACTTCAGGGGGTACTTTAATTCTTCAAGATGTTCTCACTGTAAACGAGACGCATTAGTTTATGCTATACTCCCCCTAGGAGCAACTGGATCGCTACCCCTACTGTTACGACTTATCTCATTTTTCAACGAGAGCGACGGGCGATATGTACACGCTCTAGAAAGTTTCATTAAATTTCTATAGGTTTATAAAGCTTAGAATAGGAGCTGTAGCGTAAACCGAAATGTTAGGACCATTTCGACGCTGGACATACCTTAGTCCCTTTCGTTCTAATAAAGTGAAGAAAGCGACAGCAAGCAGGATACAAACACATGTGGATGGACAATTCAAGGAAATAATACCATTGCAAGAAAAAGAAATATCTTTATATCTAGATCCTAAATCTAGCGCACTACTCTGCCATCCTTGCAAAGAGAAGCGAAAACTTTTATATCTAAACCTCTAACTCTAGCTAAACCATGATACAAAAGGTACGTTATTTTACCACGACTTCTTCCAATTTAATCTTGCTTCCTTTGCAGTACTTGTATTATACAAAATTCTTAGTAATTCAATCTTTATTACTCTACTTCAGGGGGTACTTTAATTCTTCAAGATGTTCTCACTGTAAACGAGACGCATTAGTTTATGCTATACTCCCCCCAGGAGCAACTTCCGTTACCCCTACTATGTTACGACTTATCTCATTTTTCAACGAGAGCGACGGGCGATATGTACACGCTCTAGAAAGTTTCATTAAATTTCTATAGATTTAATTACTGTTAAGTCCACCTTCGATTAAAGAATTTCATCTTTAACTCCGTTTTATAAATATTAATTGTAGCTCATCCTCTCCGCAGCATTAGCTACACCTTGATCTGACGTAATAGACTATTTCCTATTTCGCCAACGTCTATATTCTTAGAAGTTAACTGACGACGACGGTATATAAACTAAGCAAGTTGCGGTAAGGTCTCTCGTGGATTATCGTTTATGAGACAAGCTCCCCTAACTATATAGTAGCACCGCCAAGCATTTTGAGTTTTAAACATTAAGTGTTCGTAGTACTCTAGTAATAGATTAATTTATAGTCAGGAATAATAGGGTATCTAGTCCTAGTCTCCCCCCAGACTTTCATGGAACACTCTCGCCTTGACAAAATCGGAAACAACTTTAATTAAATTTTACCTTAAATTAAATACTCTTGAGTCAACTAAGTGCTATAAGCTATCCATCTTACTGTCATAGTATGAATTTGCCTTTCAGTGTAACCGCTGCTGCTGGCACTGATTTAGCCAGGCACAATCTACCGCATCTTATTCACGATTTCCCGCATATCTAAAGTCTCTTCACTGGTGTTAGTGGTTTTCCTGAACATTTTCTAAGAATAATATCCCTCAGCCCAAGAACTTCATCTACACAAAATGTAAAAATGAAAGCCCGGGCCAAGCAACGCACCTCTCGCTACAGCTACCATGTGTGTATCTTCAGTACCGCCATACTTTGAGCCAATGCCATACTCTTCTTTTATATACGACTGAACTGATTCCTATTATTAAATTTTTAATTTAAGTTAACAGAATGTTCATATATAGATGCTTCAGAAGTGTTTACGTGCACATTAGATTTTCATTCTAAAAGTATAGACTTGGTTTATCTAAAGTACGGGCCTATTGAGTATTGCTGAGTACACTTGCCTTCCAAGTAAGAAGTTTAGGGAACTAAAGTAGGTAGCCTATTGTTTTATACAGTGTCAGGGCACGAAGAGTTTTGATCTCTTAGGGGGAGGTTAACCTCCTATAGGTCTTTAGGTTATGAACTTAAACCTTTAGCCTTCAAAGCTTAGAAAAGAATGATGTCTAAGACCTGTTATTGCTTTAGTTTAAGAAAAATGGCGAATTGCAAATTCGAAGATAGAGTAGTCTGAGCAAATCAAGTGTGTAAAATCAGCTAAATCGCAAGCTATTGGGTTCATACCCCGAAAATGAATTAAATTCTTTTACAGTTAGGTGGCTGAGTTCAGGCGGTGGGCTGTAGACCTACTCACAGGGCATTAAACCCTTCTAACTAGGTTTACAAATAACTTTTAATTCACTCTAATTGCATGTGTGAAGAGGTGCTTGTGTCCCCAAACTATGAGCCGAAATCATATGCAATGCTTCGCTTCTCACACTAAAAAAGAAACATACAGAGTACCCCTAAAACAATGTTAGCTAGGATAGCTACAAGGACTAGGCAGGCGTCGTGGTACCCCTTACCTTTAAAGATCATGATTAAGGAGAAAACAACGCATAAATAATAATAAATCCTAATTAAAGACCCCAGGATTAAAAGCAAGATTACTATATAATGGGCAGTTCCTCAGGCACCAATAAAAATAAGTCACTTGGGGAACAACCCCACCATCGGCGGGAGCCCCCCTATTGAAACGAGGGATACCATAATCCCGAGATTTACTATAACCCTGTGGTTACCACTGGTGTCTAGCGTCCCGGAACTCGCCATATTTCACAACTCCCGAAAAAGGGCAGCTGAAATTGCTACATAGAACAAAAAGTAGATTACTATTCTGCCAAGTCTGAAGGACATACTATATAGTATCCAGCCGATATGCCCAATTGAGGAATAAGCAATTAAAGCCCGAAATTGGGTCTGATTGACCCCCCCAATTCCACCAATAAAACCTCTAGCCACACTTAAAAACATAACTAGGGGCTGCCAAGAATCGGGACCAAGCAGTGTGCAGACTAAAAATAAGGGAATAATCTTTTGCCAAGTAGTGAGAATAAAGGCTACTGGCCATTTTACTCCCGCTATAACGGGAGGAAGCCACCAATGGAAGGGGGCAGCTCCCAGTTTAACTATTAATCCGACAAATAGTATTCAATTGACATGGATATCGGTAATTAGCTCTCACCTGTGAGTCATTCTGTAAGTCATCACACTACCAAAGACCATAAAGCCAGAGCCGATCGCTTGAAAAATAAAATACTTCATAGCGGATTCGGTTTCGGAAACCAGTCCGGTATAGATAAGAAAGGGGATAAATATAATTAAGTTTAGTTCAGCACCGGCTCATATACCCAGCCAGTGGGCTGAAGAAATCGAAATACTCACGCTAAAAAATATGCCTCATCCAAATACTAATAAATAGGGTAGTCCGGCCCGCATAAAGAAAAGGAGGACCCACCCCCAAAACCAGGTTAGCAGCCCAGCCTTATATAAATATTTTTCTTAGAATCCTCACCAGTAAATAGATAAGTAAAGGAATAGTCAAACCACATCCACAAAATGTCAATACCAGGCAGCAGCTTCAAACCCAAAATGGTGCCCAAGTGAGAAGTGATGAGCACTCATCCGGAATCAGCAGACTAATAAGAATGCACTGCCAATAAGCACATGTAAACCATGAAATCCAGTAGCAACAAAAAATGTCGAGCCATAGACGCTATCGGCGATAGTAAAAGAAGTTTCGTAATACTCTCCGGCTTGAAGGAAAGTAAAGTATGCCCCCAGAACTACAGTTAGCATTAAAGCGTTTAGGGCTGTCCCACGCAGGCCCTCTATGAGAGCATGATGAGACCAGGTCAAAGTTAGCCCCGAGGTTAGAAGAACTCCTGTGTTCAGCAAAGGTACCCTAAACGGGTTAAGAGGAGAAATTCCTGCCGGCGGCCAGCAACAACCAATTTCTACGCTGGGAGCGAGTCTGCTGTGAAAAAAAGCTCAAAAAAAAGCGAAGAAAAAGCAAACCTCGGAAACAATAAATAAAATTATTCCAATCCGGAGTCCTTTAGACACCTTTAGAGTGTGATGTCCTTGAAAAGTAGCTTCACGGATAACATCTCGTCACCATTGCAATATAGTAAATATAATTAATAAAATTCCTAAAATTATTAGGGAGGGGTTATGACCATGAAACCAGCTAGCTAAACCAACGGTTAAAAATATCGATCCCGCTGATCCCGTTAAAGGCCAAGGTCTGAACTCTACTAAATGGAAAGGAAGGCGGTAAGCCATTGACCTGAGGGATATAAAGCCCATTTTCTGAATGCAAATCAATTCTTTTATTTTAAAGTACCAGATCGTGGGGCTTACACACGCCGTATTTAAATTAAAAATTTAACACTTATACCTCAGTCACCAACAAAAACGGGCGAGTAGTCTCTAAAAGATATAGTAAAATGAAATTGCGACAATAGCTAGCAGAATAAAAAATACAAAGGTGTTAAAAGGAAGAACTTGGGCTCCCTGATTCAACCGTGTTGTTCCTTTTATTACTACCAGCGCACCTTGACCTCCGACAACTTCAAGTCAGCCCCCATCCACAGACTTCAGGATATTAGTCCCCATAATCAGACTTATTTTGGCAAGGGGCTGGGTACTTAGAGGCACTAAAAATCACATTTGGGCCACAAAAAAAACTGCTAACCTAGTTTTAGAAGTAAATCCTCTTAAAACCAAGTAAGCTCCCGCTAGGCCCCCCAGGATAACTAGGGGAGTAAGCAATTTTAATTCTTGCGGGAGAAAGCAATCAAGATTAAATTCTAAGAAAAAGCTTTGAAGCAACGCGCCTCTCGCTACAGCTGAGATAGCTAAGCAATAAGTGGATCCTACAATATACCTGTCTTCCCCCTTCGCATGGAAAGTTCTCCCCTTAAAGTGGCCCCAGAGAGAGGAAATCCTCAGTCGGAACGAGTATGCCGAAGTTAATCCAGTAGCAACAAAAATACAAAACAGTATCAAGGCATTAGTGGGAGTAACTAAGGAGCTCTCTAAAATCAAGTCCTTAGAATAAAATCCACTTAGAAAAGGAGCTCCGCAGAGAGCTAAGTTGGCAATATTTAAGCACACCACTGTCATCGGAAGCTGTGAATAGCTTATTCCCATTAACCGAAGATCTTGGTTGTGGTTTCTCGCATGAATCATCCTGCCGGCGCACAAGAACAAAAGAGCTTTAAACAATGCGTGGGTATACAGATGAAATAAAGTTAGATTAACTGCCCCTAGTGCTACCCTTAATATTATGACACCTAGTTGACTCAGCGTCGAAAGGGCAATTACTTTTTTTAAATCGGTTTCTATATTGGCAGCAAGCCCTGCCATTATTAAAGTCAAAACAGAAATAAACAATATAAAGACATTAAAACTTCTAAATTTGGATAAAAAAGGATGAAATCGTAATAGGAGATATACCCCAGCCGTAACTAGGGTAGAGGAATGAACTAAGGCCGAAACGGGGGTGGGTGCTGCTATAGCAGCAGGCAGCCACGATGAAAAGGGAATTTGAGCCCTCTTCGTCATGGCAGCAATAGTAATTATCAGCGCAAACCCTCCTGATCAAGAGTATTCCCACATCCTGTTAATTAATCAGTGTCCCTGTAGGACAAGTACACCAATAGCTAGCAGAATCATCACATCTCCAACTCGATTTATTAGAATCGTTAGCAGCCCAGCTGCTAACGATTTATTGTTCTGGTAATAGATGACTAGAGCAAAAGACACAATCCCCAGCCCGTCCCATCCAATCAGGAGTGCCGGCAACGAAGGAATGAAAATCAAAAAATTTATAGACAATACAAAAAGCAAAACGAGATAGATGAAACGTTTCAGAAATTGCTCGTTAGCCATGTACCTGGAAGAAAATACTATCACACATGCTGAGATTATACAGACAATTCTCCCGAATGAGAATCTAATTCCATCGAGCAGTAAATTCAGACTAATTGTACAAGAACTGATACTTAAGATATCTCACTGTAGTATAATCGAGTCTCCTCTAAAATACAGAGAAAGAAAGAAAAATCTAAGTCTAGATCTAAATAGAAAAAAAGAGGAAATAGAAGAAATCTTTAATTTCATGTCAACTAGGTGGTTATTTTTGCCACAACTTCCTAATTAACAGCTAGGCCGCTTTTGCTTCATAGTTGCAATTTATTTACTTATTTTCTATGTTCATCAGAATAGAGTGTAATTAAAAGGCAAAAAATATATGCCTGAATTACACAAATAGCAAATTCGAAGATAGTGTAAAACACCTGGATAGACAGGAGTACCACAGTGTTGGCCGATAGGGGGGATCTCAGAGCAGCGAAAGTTAAAAAATTTCCCACTAGTCCAAGAACAATGTGCCCTGCTCTTATATTGGCAGTAAGCCGCACTGACAAGGTTAATGGTCGAACGAGAAGTCTGACCGTTTCAATTAAGACGAGAAATGGATTTAAAGGGGCTGGGGCTCCCATCGGGAGGAGGGCAGCAACTGTAGACTTAGGATTATAGACTGTGCCGGAGATTAAAAGCAATAGCCAAAATGGAAGTCCTAATGCCAGAGAAAGAGCTAAGTGACTACTTGCTCTGAAAACATAAGGAATAAGCCCGCACAAATTCACTAAAATAAGGAATATGAATAGCCCCCCTATGACTAGATAAAAACCACCTAACTGCGAACCAAACGTGCGTTCAACTTGACTAAATATAATTCCATTAGGCATGTTAAAAACCTGTTTGCTGCGAGCTGAACTAGGGGTGAAAAGAAAGCCAAGTAGGCTTAAGCCTGAAACCGACAATACTCACATTATCGAGTATATCGAAAGAAAGACTATGTTATTATCATCAAAGCATGAAAAAATATCGACTAACATCAGATTCAGTTCACTTTAATAGCAGTTCTTGATAAGGGGGAAGAAAAAGGAGTTTTTGCTCTTCACCAGAACATAGCCGATACACATAAAATACCGGCTCAGAAGAGTAGATAAAGGCTTGCTCAGCTCAATGGTGATAACTGGGGCATGCAAGAAATACATAATGCTATGCGACTCTCAGTTGACAACCAAGTATTATTTTCTTAACTAATTCCTTTTTATCTATAGTTAGGGTTAAACCCGGCAACTATCTATTACCCAGAAAGTTTATCTGCGGCCGCAACAGTAGGAGACAAGTCAAACAAGTAGATTGACGCCGTCTCTGGGGAGTTATGAAAATCACCCGGTAAGACATTATCCCATTCTAGGGCTGTGACTGGGTGACTGCCCCAGATGACCCCACGCTGTAGAACTAGTGATTCCCACAGAATCACTATAAAATACAGAACTGCTACAAAAGAAATTATTGACCCAATAGAGGAAACTACATTTCATTTTATATAGCAATCTGGGTAATCAGAATATCGGCGGGGTATCCCCCTTAATCCTAGGAAATGTTGAGGAAAGAAGGTAACATTAACTCCGATAAACATTATGTAGAAGTGGGCCTGCGTTCAACGAGCATGTAATGTTAACCCCGTTAACAACGGATATCAGTAGTTAAAAGCCCCAAAGAGGGCAAAGACGGCTCCCATCGAAAGAACATAGTGAAAGTGCGCAACTACATAATAAGTATCATGGAGTATAATATCTAAAGAAGAATTTGATAAAACAATTCCTGTAAGGCCCCCAACCGTAAACAAAAAAATAAAGCCTAATGCTCAAAGTATCGGAGTCTCATGTTTTACCTTGGAGCCATAAATAGTCGCCAGTCAACTAAATACCTTGATACCCGTCGGAACTGCAATAATTATTGTGGCTGCTGTAAAATACGCCCGAGTATCAACGTCTATCCCGACAGTGAATATGTGGTGGGCTCATACAATAAAGCCGAGTACACCAATAGCCAGTATAGCATAAATTATCCCTAAGGTTCCAAATGTCTCGTTCTTGCCGGAGTAGTGGCTTACGATGTGTGAAATTATCCCAAACCCAGGTAAGATAAGAATATATACCTCAGGATGTCCAAAAAACCAAAATAGATGCTGGTATAAAATAGGATCACCGCCGCCGGCAGGATCAAAGAAGGAAGTATTAAAGTTTCGGTCCGTCAACAGCATAGTAATAGCTCCTGCTAATACAGGCAGGGATAGTAAAAGAAGTACAGCAGTGATCTTGACAGACCACACAAACAAAGGCATTCGCTCTATCTGTATTCCGTACCACCGCATATTGACAACAGTAGTAATGAAATTTACAGCCCCTAGAATAGAAGATACTCCGGCAAGATGTAAAGAAAAAATTGCTAAATCGACTGAAGGACCGGCGTGAGCAATATTTCCGGATAAAGGAGGATAGACAGTCCATCCTGTGCCCACTCCCCTCTCTACGGCTGCTGAAGACAATAGCAGCAATAAAGCTGGCGGTAGCAGTCAGAAACTTATGTTATTTAGACGAGGAAATGCCATATCGGCTGCCCCCAGCATTAAAGGAACTAGTCAATTCCCGAAGCCACCAATTATTATTGGTATAACCAGAAAAAAAATTATTACAAAAGCATGAGCTGTGACAATAACATTGTATAGCTGGTCATCACCAAGTAGTGCACCAGGTTGGCCCAACTCAGCTCGAATGAGGAGACTTAGTGCCGTTCCGACTAGCCCGGATCATATGCCAAATAGAATATATAATGTCCCAATATCTTTATGATTTGTTGAATATAACCAACGCAT